TCATTAGGATATGAAGAAAAATCCTTATTATCAAAATTCGTATTGATAGTACTAATAAAAGATGGTTTTATTCTTTTTAAATTTCCATCAATTTTATATGAGTTTTGTGAAAAAAAATAAGATTTTTTGTTATTATTAATTGTTAATAAGTTTAATAAAGGAAATTCTAAATTAACGCTTTTCAATTCTTCTTTACCCCATAAAGATACTGAAGAAAAAGAACTACTTTTTTTTCCATTGTAATTTTTCAAAAAAAGGTTTAAATGCCCTTCAAACGTAAGTAAATAGATTCGAAACATATAAAATGCAGTTAATCCAGCTGTGAAATAAGCTATTATTGCGAAAATAGGTGAATATACCCGACTATCATTAAGAATTTCATCTTTGGACCAAAAACAAGCAAGAGGCGGAATACCACAAAGAGAAAGTGTACCTATTAAAAAAGCAGTTTTTGTAATTGGGACATGTTTTCTTAATCCTCCCATAAGAACCATATTCTGACTTTTATACGGAGAATATCCAACAATAGTTTCCATTGAATGAATAAGGGATCCTGATCCTAAAAACAATAATGCTTTTGAATAAGCATGAGTAATCAAATGAAATAAAGCAACTCGATAAGAACCCATACCTAGAGCTAGCATCATATAACCCAATTGAGACATTGTAGAATAAGCTAAACTTCTCTTAATGTCCTTTTGAGCAAGTGCTAAAGTTGCTCCTAATAGTACTGTTATTATACCAATCAAAGATATTCCATACATTATGTAGGGTATAATTATAAAAAGAGGAAGGAGTCGAGCAACTAGAAAAATCCCCGCTGCTACCATGGTAGCAGCATGTATGAGAGCTGAAATAGGGGTAGGTCCCTCCATAGCATCAGGTAACCATACATGAAGCGGAAATTGAGCAGATTTAGCAACTGCGCCAGAAAATAACAAGAAAGCACATAAAATCAAAAATAAGGAATTGCCTTCATTATTATTAATTAAGTTATTAACTATTTCAAACAAATCTCGAAACTCAAAACTACCCGTTATCCAATAAAGGCCTAAAATTCCTAATAATAAGCCAAAATCTCCTACACGATTAGTCACAAACGCTTTTTGACAAGCATTTGCAGCAATAGGTCGTGTGAACCAAAAACCTATTAATAGATACGAACACATTCCAACTAATTCCCAAAAAATATAAATTTGTATCAAATTAGAACTAGTAACTAAGCCCAACATAGAAGTATTGAAAAAACTCATATACGAAAAAAATCTCAAATATCCTTGATCATGAGACATATAATTATCACTATAAATAAGAACCAGAATTGCAACAGTAGTAATTAACATTAACATAATAGAAGTAAGTGGATCGAGCAAGTAACCAAATTCTAAAGAAAAGTCATTATTAATAGTCCAAGACCATATATATTGAAAAATCAAATTACTATTTATTTGCTGAATAGAGAGCTTCATCGAAAAAATCATAACTATACTTAACAACGAAATACTAGAAAAAGACCATATACGCCGAAGATTCTTTGTTGCCTTTGGAAAAAACAAAAGTCCAACTCCTATTAACAAAGGAACTTGAAGTGGAAGGAAGGGTATGATCCATGTATATTGGTATATATGTTCCATAGTAGAAGATAAAATTTGTATATTTAATTAATTTAATTTTTTTGTTTCCACAAAGACTCTTTAAAAATTTGAAAGAAGTCAATAAAAAAAAACAAGATATATAATATTTTGAATAGAATTCAATTTATTTTAAATTTTCTAGTCTATATCAAATATGAATATTGAGTATTTTTTACTATTCAAATCACGAAGTTATAATTGGTCAAATAACCAAACCAATTTTTTATTGAAAGTACTATAGTTAAATAGTTACTATTCAAAAATAAAAAGCCTTTGAAGTAGAAAGGTAAAAAAATGTTTCAAATCATGGATCTTTTTAAAAAATTTCTTTATTGGAACCATTTCAATTTAAAAATCCAAATTTCAATGTATTTTCAAAAAATAATTCAAACTTTTCAATATTGGGTTCTGAAAGTTTTTAATAGGATTTTTTATAAATGAAATGTAACACATAAAAGAGAAATAAAAAGAATATAGAACTCGAAATTTTTATTCATTTTTTAAATGAAATTTTTATTAATCTTAATAATCGAATATTTTTAATTATTTTTCTATTTATAGAAATATAGAAAATGGATTTCTAGTTATATTATGCTTTTCTATTGTAAAAAAGGGTATCGTCTATAATCTAAATACATAGATAATGAATAGAAAACAAAGATTCGTTTGATTTTAATATTGAATAATAGATGTCTTTCACATCCAACTATAATAACTAAGTAATCAATTCTATTTTTTAATGGCTGTTCCAAAAAAACGTACTTCGATTTATAAAAAGCGTATTCGTAAAAATATTTGGAAAAAAAAAGGACATTGGGCAGCGTTAAAAGCTTTTTCGTTAGCAAAGTCTCTTTCTACTGGGAATTCAAAAAGTTTTTTGTACAAAAAATAAGTAATTAAACTTTGAAACGATCGAAATGGATCTGATTCAAAAAAAAATGGTATAAAAAATTCTAACTCATTTTATTTAGAATCAAGAATCTAGAAACTAAACGATTTAAATAGGGTTGGTTTTACTATTTTACTAATTAATTTAATGTTTTGAATTATAGAAAATTGGAATTTATTTCTTATGTCTTATGGCAGAGAGACTAAAAACTTTTATGCTGATCCTAGAATAGTACTTTTGCTTGAAAATTAATTTTAATCCATATATAGAGAAGAGAATAACTTTCTTTTTTAGTCAATTTTGTCATTTAGAAGTATAAGATGGGGATAAAAATCCCCATCAACCTATTTATTTTGTTACAATACAAAAAAATAAGAAAAGTTTTTTCTCCCCATAGAAATTCTAAATTTTATATTTTGTCAAAAAAAGAAAATGATTAAACTTTAACTTCTAGAAACATTCTTTCTCGGAATTGCTATATTATATATTTATATATATTTGTCTGTTTCAATTGAAATTAATCAAAAAAGGCCTTTTATTACGTTTATTTTTGATTTTTGAAATCAACTCTAAAAATTCATTTAGAATTAAAAGAAAATGAAATTGAGGTCTATTTTAGGTTAATATAAAAGAAAAAATCGTATAGTTACAAGTTTTTTTTCAAGAAAACATCAACTACACGAGTTAAGTAATATAAAATTTTTATTGTAAATATGAAGCATTTCAAATTCGGTTTGTAAATTACAACTGCTTTTTTATTCAGCAATTGAAATGCTTCAAAAAAAGTTGTATTCATTAATCTCGACGATTGGATAAAAATAGATTATTATATCTTCAAACAAGCCGCTATGGTGAAATTGGTAGACACGCTGCTCTTAGGAAGCAGTGCGAGAGCATCTCGGTTCGAGTCCGAGTGGCGGCATCTTTGAAAGTATCAAAAATTTTCAATAGTGTTATAATCTATAATAAATAATGAAACTGAAATTTTTTCTGATTCATAATTTGATTTGTAATTGAAGAATTTCTTTTTTTTTAATACATATTTTTTATTTATATGATATTTTCGACTTTAGAGCATATTTTAATTCATATTTCCTTTTCAATGGTTTCCGTTGTAATTACACTCCATTTGATAACTTTATTAGTCAATGAAATAGTAGGACTATATAATTCATTAGAAAAAGGCATGGTAGTTACTTTTTTCTGTATAACAGGATTATTAGTTACTCGTTGGGTTTTTTGGAAACATTTCCCATTAAGTGACCTATATGAATCATTAATCTTCCTCTCCTGGAGTTTTTACCTTATTCATATGATTCTCTTTTTTTTTAAAAAAGAAAAAAACAATTTAAGTGCAATAACTGCACCAAGTGCTATTTTTACCCAAGGATTTGCTACGTCGGGCCTCTTAACTGAAATACATCAATCTGCAATATTAGTACCCGCTCTCCAATCCCAATGGTTAATGATGCATGTAAGTATGATGGTATTGGGTTATGCGGCTCTTTTATGCGGATCATTATTATCAGTAACACTTCTAATTATTACATTTCAAACAAATAGAATAAGTATTTTTGATAAACAAAAAAAGTTATTAATTGGGTCATTTTTCTTTAGTGAGATTCAATACATGACTGATAAAAGCAATATTAATATTGTACAAAATGCTTTGCCCTTTTCTGTTAAAAATTATTATAGGTTTCAGTTGATTGAACAATTGGATCATTGGAGTTATCGTGTTATTAGTCTAGGATTTCTATTTCTAACCATAGGTATTCTTTCAGGGGCAGTATGGGCCAATGAGGCATGGGGATCGTATTGGAATTGGGATCCCAAGGAAACTTGGGCATTTATTACTTGGACCATATTTGCAATTTATTTACATATTCGAACAAATCAAAAGTTACGGGGTGCAAATTCGGCAATTGTGGCTTTTATAGGCTTTATTATAATTTGGATGTGCTATTTTGGGGTCAATCTATTAGGAATAGGGCTACATAGTTATGGTTCATTTACATTATAATTATGCTTTATTTACATTAATGCTTAATTAATATAGAAGAAGGGACCTTACGAATACGAATGAATATAGTCCAAGGGAGGAGGGGGCGAGAGCCGTTTAAATAATGATTTAAACGGCTCTCCCAAGCCTCAAACGGGCCTGATTCGAATTACAATTCAGCCTTATTTCTTATCTTACGTAAATAAGACTACTTTTTGGTTTCAATTTAATGAAATGAAAATAAATCTATCTATCAAAATAATTGGATAAAATAGCTTCCACTTTCTCAACTGAGAGTGAGAGGACGAAATCTGGGTAAACACCAATACCTATTACTGGTAGAAAAATAGAAGTCGAAACAAATAACTCGCGCGGTCCAGAATCAAAACAAGAAGAGTTTGTAATATTAAAAAATTTATATCCATAGAACATTTGACGTAACATAGATAATGAATAAATAGGAGTTAATATGATTCCAATTGCCATTCCAAAAGTAATTAATATTTTTGGTAGTAAAAGATATTTTTGGCTGGTAATTATCCCAAAAAATACAATTAATTCTGCAATGAAACCACTCATACCTGGTAATGCAAGGGATGCCATTGAAAAGCTACTGAAGAGTGTGAATAGTTTTGGCATTGGAATCCCTATTCCACCCATTTCATCGAGATAAACAAGACGGATTCTATCGTAACTAGTTCCTGCTAAGAAAAAAAGTGCAGCACCAATAAATCCATGAGAAATTATTTGTAAAATAGCCCCATTTAGTCCTATATCGGTTATAGAACTAATTCCTATAACTATGAAACCCATGTGAGAGACAGAGGAATAGGCTATTCTTTTTTTTAAATTCCGTTGCCCGAGAGATGTTAAAGCTGCATAGATTATTTGTATTGTACCTATTATCATTAACCAAGGGGAAAATAGAGAATGAGCGTGAGGTAATAATTCCATATTAATTCGAACCAATCCATATGCGCCCATTTTTAATAAGATTCCAGCTAAAAGCATACAAGTACTGTAATGTGCTTCTCCGTGAGTATCCGGTAACCATGTATGTAAAGGTAGAATCGGTAATTTGACAGCAAAAGCAATAAAAAATGCAATATAGAAGATTATTTCTAATCCTATTGGATATGATTGATTAACTAATGTTTCCAAATTTAATGTTGGTTCATTAGAACCATATAAACTAACACCCAGAACTCCCATTAATAGAAAAATGGAACCCCCTGCAGTATACAAAATAAATTTAGTAGCGGAATATAAACGTTTCTTTCCTCCCCACATGGATAAAAGTAAGTAAATAGGAATTAATTCTAATTCCCACATTATAAAAAAAAGCAAAAGGTCTCGGGACGAAAATGATCCTATTTGACCACTGTACATTGCTAACATCAAGAAATGGAATAATCGAGAATCTTTAGTAACCGGCCAAGCCGCCAGAGTAGCTAAAGTAGTAATGAATCCTGTGAGTAAAATAGGTCCTATTGAAAGTCCATCGATTCCTAATCTCCAATGGAAATCAAAAAAGTTGATCCATTTATAATCTTCTGTTAGTTGGATTAATGGATCGTCCGGTTGCAAATGATAACAAAATGTATAGGTTGTTATAAGAAGCTCTAAGATCGATATACATATGGTATACCATCTTATCACCTTATTTCCCCTATGAGGAAATAAGAAAATGAAAGAACCCGCAAATATTGGCAAAACTACAATTGTTGTTAACCAGGGAAATTGATTCGTGGTAAAGACAGGATACACTTGAGTTCAAAAAACCCGTACCCCAAAGAAATAAATTTCTTTGGGGTACGGGTTTTTGTTCGGTAAAAAAAAATCCAACTTATAGAAGAAACGTAAATGGATTCAAATGGAATTTTCTGAAACGTATTAATAACCTAAACCCATACTGCGAGTTGTTTCATGCCATAAATAAACTCGAACGCTTAAAAAATCGGTTGGACAGGCAGATTCACATCTTTTACAACCAACGCAATCCTCTGTTCTTGGGGCCGAAGCTATTTGTTTAGCTTTACATCCATCCCAAGGTATCATTTCTAATACATCTGTAGGACAAGCTCGGACACATTGAGTACATCCTATACATGTATCATAAATCTTAACTGAATGTGACATTCTATTGTAAATTTTTTTTTTAACTTCATTAATTTTCGATCTAGTTCTAGTAAAGTAAATCAAATACATATTCAAATACCAGACAAATCAATTACTAGACGAATCAATGATTTCCCAGAATTTTTTGAATCAATCTACCTACTTCTGGATTGGATACTTATTAGAATATTAAATTAAAAAATAAATAGAAAATGGAGATAAGTAAAAAGAAGCCCAAAATACTTTGATTCATTCGACTTTTGAAAGTATATGTTAAATTTAGTAATGAAATTGGAATTAATAAATATTCAAAAATATGCTAATTTCCTTTTTTTTAATTAAAAAAGAAGAAAAAACTATTTATTCAATAAATTGGATTGATTTATACGAGTTGATTTTCTGTTACGATAAATTGAAGAAACAATAGCCAGTCCAATAGCTGCTTCAGCGGCTGCAATAGCTATAACGAAAATTGAAAAAATGTTTCCTTTTAATTGACGACTATCAAAAAAATCAGAAAATGTTACAAAATTGAGATTCACTGCATTTAATAGAAGTTCAAGACACATAAGAGCCCGAACTAAATTTCGGCTCGTGACTAATCCAAAAATTCCGATAGAAAATAAAAAAGCACTCAAAACAAGTACATGTTCTAGTATCATTGACCAGCTCCTTAACAATCCTTTTTTCATTTCAATATGAACAAAACAACAATTAAACCAATTTGATTGACTAAAATTTAAAAAATGAATTTTTATTATTGACGAGCCACAGCAATTGCACCTATTAAAGCAACTAAAAGAATTATTGAAATGAGTTCAAATGGAAGAAAAAAGTCGGTTGATAAATGAATTCCAATTTGTTGACTAGTATTTATCAAATCTTGTTCTAAAATTTGGTTTGATTTTGTAGTCCAAATAATACCATACCAGGACGTATTTAGAATAGTAATAGTTAATGAAACAAAAATACTTGTACAAACCAATGAAGTAATCCCGTCCCCAACAGTCCACATATGAAAATTTTTGTCATATTCTGGACCGTTCATAAACATTACAGAAAATATTATTAATATATTTATAGCTCCCACATAAATAAGGAGTTGGGCAGAAGCTAAAAAATGGGAGTTTGCTAGAATATAGAATAAAGATATACAAACAAGAACTAATCCCAGTGAAAAAGCAGAAAAAATGGGATTGGTAAATAATACCACTCCCAGACCCCCTAATATAAGACCTGACCCCAGAAAAACTAAAAGAAAATCATGTATTGGTCCAGGTAAATCCATTATATGTAAAATACGAGATAAAAAAATCAGAATGTTTCATGATCTTATTGACTTGAACAGGAAAAAGAAGTTTATGCGTTGCTAATTGTTAAATCTTAATATGTAGGAATTAATGTAAATAAAATTATTGGACCCATCGCATTCGTTTTGATCTGAAAGAAAAACGGGTAGTTCGCAACTAAAATTATTGAAAATTTTTAGAATAAACAGCTTTTAAATACAAATGAAAATTGCGATTTTCGGCAATGAGTAGGAATAAGAATTTCTAGTTATTGAACACGAAAAAAAAAAAGAATCTTAATATTAATAATTGGAAATTGTTCTTCAATCCTGAGATTTCTCTTTTGTTTGAGGCAAATTCAAAATTGTTCGAATTGTATAATCATCGGTTATTGATATTGGTAAACGACCCAGAGCTATTTGATTATAATTTAATTCATGACGATCATAAGTTGAAAGTTCATATTCTTCAGTCATTGATAAACAATTGGTTGGACAATACTCAACACAATTACCACAAAATATACAAATTCCGAAATCAATGCTGTAATTAAGCAACCGTTTCTTTCGAATATCTGTTTCCAATTTCCAATCAACAACGGGTAAATTTATAGGACATACACGAACACATACTTCACAAGCAATACATTTATCAAATTCAAAGTGAATTCGACCACGAAAACGTTCCGATGTGATCAACTTTTCATAAGGATATTGAATAGTTACAGGTAAACGGTTAGCGTGAGATAGCGTAATCAGAAAACTTTGACCAATATACCTTGCTGCGCGTATTGTTTGTTGACCATAATTGATGAACCCGGTGACCATAGGAAACATATAGTAAATATCAATAAAAAAAATATTTTGTCTCTTTCTCTTGTTTGTGAGAAGTTCTGAATTAAATTCTAGTAAATATCAAATATTATTTTTTTTTAGAATTTATAATGAAAGGAGTTGGGAAGAAGTTGTTAATAATAGATTACCTAAAGAAATAGGTAAAAGAAATTTCCATCCAAGATTTAATAATTGGTCCATTCTCAGTCTAGGTAAAGTCCATCTTGTTGTGATAGAAATGAACAAGAACAAAAAAGTTTTAGCTAATGTAATGAAAATATCAAGTGTTGTTCCAAAGACTCCATCTATTTTATTTATTTCAAAAAAGTCAGATATGTATATATATGGAATAGAGAAATTCCAACCACCCAAGTAAAGAACGGTTACAAATAGCGAAGAGATTAATAAATTTAGATAAGACGCAACATAAAATAAACCAAATTTAATACCTGAATATTCGGTTTGATAACCCGCTACTAATTCTTCTTCTGCTTCTGGTAAATCAAAAGGCAATCTCTCGCATTCTGCTAGAGAAGAGATTATAAAAACAATAAACCCTATGGGTTGTCGCCACAAATTCCAGCCCCAAAAACCATATTTTGACTGGGCCTCCACTATATCAACTGTACTTGAACTGTTAGATAATCATAGTCGATAATAAGATCACTCTCGTCATCGCTATTCCAGAACCGTACATGAGATTTTCACCTCATACGGCTCCTCAAGAGTCATAAATAAATTTAAGGTAAGGACGGATTCAAGATTCTTTATGTTTGGAGAATAAATTAAAGTAAAAATCCATCGCAAAACCCTGAATTAAACCAATGAAATTCTGTCTGCTATACTATAAAAAAGTGCTTTGGAATTAATCTCATCCATCCTTTTTTGAAGACTTTTCATTTTTTTTATTGAGTAATAACTTAATCCTTGAATAAAATACGCTTTTTTATCAATATCAATAAAAATTGTACCTTAGTCTTGTTATGTTCGATTCCGAAAAAGAATTAACCATCCATTCATGATTTATGCCATGACAAAACTTGAATTTCTGTGAATTGTGAATTATGGATGGATATCGGAAAAAAGATCTTTTTTTTGCAATTCCACTTAGATATATTTTTAGATTAATATTATTTAGTTTTTTCTCGTTTCTCTTATTTCTTTTATTTCGCCTTGAAATAAAAAGTAAAGGATTACTTCGTTCCTGATAGTTATTCACTTAATCCGTGGATAGGAGTATACTCTGGATCGGAATTTTTGAGAGTACTACTTAATAATTTCTACCAATTTAAAGCCTCAATTTAGGATTTCTTTTATGTAAAAATATCTATTCGGATAACTTACATAATCTCTATTACAAATCCTTTGTGTACTTTGGTGTTCCTAATCGTCCACTCATTTCTTTTCAATCTCTATGGTAATTCATGTCATATATCGTAATACATATAAAAATAGAGTCAAAACTCAATAGAATTTTTCTTCTCAACCCGCTTCAAGTTGTGGTAATTCATTAACCAATCTTGGAGTTAACTGCTTATGTTTATTTTCGTTTAATCCTTGTACGCAGGCAATGAGATTCCTTTTTTTACTGCTAATTTACAAGCTGTTTTCTTTCACTCATCTAACTATCTGGTGTTAGTTTATCAATCCGACAAACGAATAAAAAAAAAATTCTATTCAATGACAGTTTTTATTCTTAGAAACCTAAAAAGAAATGGGTGAAAACAAACACCCCTGTTTTGTTTCAACGAATCACACGTAGAGATATTGATAACACACATAGAGCTAATGGTATTTCATAACTAATTGATTGGGCAGCAGCCCGTAAACCACCTAAAAAGGAATATTTATTATTTGATCCATATCCTGACATCAGAAGTCCAATGGGAGCAATACTTGAAACAGCGATCCATAAAAAAACCCCAATACTGAGATCAGCTAGAACAAGGTGAGAACCAAAAGGAATTACTAAATAACTTATTAAAATGGATATGACTGCTATAGAAGGTCCGATACTAAATAAATGTGTATCTCCTCTAGATGGAATAAGATTCTCTTTAAAAAGTAGTTTTGTTCCGTCCGCTAGAGCTTGAAGAATTCCTAAAGGGCCAGCATATTCAGGTCCAATACGTTGTTGTATACCCGCGGATATTTCTCTTTCTAACCATACAATTACTAGTACACCTATTGTGATTCCCAATATGAGAATCAAAATGGGGAAAAGCATCCATATAATCTCAAACACCTCTTTTAAAGATTCTAGTCTGGAAAAAGAGTTGATAGCTTGTACTTCGGTTATATCAATTATCATGTCAACGATCAACTTCTCCCATAATGATATCTATGCTACCTAGTATCGTCATAATATCAGCCAATTTCATTTTTTTAACTAACTGGGGAAGAATTTGCAAATTGATAAAACCTGGCGGGCGAATTTTCCATCTCCAAGGAAAAACACTTTGATCTCCTATCAAAAATATTCCTAATTCACCCTTTGGGGCTTCAACTCTTGCATAAAGTTCTTGTTTCGACAATTCAAAAGCGGGAGATGGTTTTTTACTAATGAATCGATATTCAAAATCATTCCATTCAGGATTTTTTCTCCTATTAAAGCGGCGGATTTCTAAATTTTCATAGGGGCCTCCTGGAATTCCTTCTAGAGCTTGTTGAATAATTTTTACAGATTCTGCCATTTCACCAATTCGTATTAAATAACGAGCTAATGAATCTCCTTCTTTTTGCCATTGAACTTCCCAATCAAATTCGTCATAACACTCATAATTATCAACTTTACGAAGATCCCATTGTATTCCGGAAGCTCTTAGCATTGGTCCCGATAAACCCCAATTTATTGCTTCTTCACCTCCAATAATGCCCACGTTCTCAACTCGTTCTAAAAAAATTGGATTTCGTGTAATAAGTTTTTGGTATTCAGCAAGTCCGATTATAAAATAATCACAAAAATCTAAACATTTATCTATCCATCCATAAGGTAGATCAGCAGCTACTCCCCCAATACGAAAATAATTATGCATCATTCGCATACCAGTGGCAGCTTCGAATAAATCATATATTAATTCTCTTTCTCTTAAAATATAGAAAAAGGGAGTCTGTGCGCCAATATCTGCCATAAAAGGGCCGAGCCATAACAAATGAGAAGCGATACGACTTAACTCCAACATAATTACTCTGACATAGCTAGCTCTTTTAGGTACTTGAATATTTCCCAATTGTTCCGGTCCATTTACAGTTATTGCTTCTGTAAACATAGTAGCTAAATAATCCCAACGTGTTACATAAGGCAGATATTGTATAATTGTTCGGTTTTCCGCAATTTTTTCCATACCTCTGTGTAAATAACCCACTATTGGTTCGCAATCAATAACATCTTCACCGTCTAAAGTAACGATGAGTCGGAGAACGCCATGCATTGATGGGTGGTGAGGACCCATATTGACTATCATGAGATCCTTTCTGGTAATTGGTACAATCATAGGTTTTGTTTTTCCCTGATTCATTCTTTTACAAATTCATTTTTCCATGAATTGTTGAAAACAAAAAAAAAAGAAGTTCATCAAAATTCAAGATCTAATAAATCAAATAATTCAAAACGACTCTTCAAATTAACGTGTTTTTAGTTCTCGAATGTTCATTTGACTGATTAATTCTTTATAACGTATTCCATTTTTATTTGACAAATAAGCCAGCAGTCGTTGACGTTTTCCCAGAATTTTTCGTAGACCTCTCTGAGATGAATAGTCTTTTTTGTGCAATTCCAAATGGGAAGTAAGTCTTCGTATCTTATTAGTAAAACAAAATACTTGAAATTCAACGGACCCCCTGTTTTCTTCTTTTTTTTCATGCGAAATAACAGATATGAATGAATTTTTTTTCATCTTCCTTACCCTTTTTTTAGTTTTAGCAAATATGGAATTTTTTTGATCAGTAATAATAATGCCAGCTATTTTAATCTGGTATATACAATAATTTATTGATTCATTTTATCAAATAAACTCAATTTAATAAAGAAAATTATGTTGATTTGTTTCTGAATCTAAATCTAATTGGTATGTTATCGAATTAGTATCATGTATCGAAATTGAATCTATGACAAGACGTGTGTTCAACTATTTTTATTTTATTTATCCAAAAAACAGATGTATCATAAATGCATTTTTAATTGTGGATACATATGTATTCTTAATATACTAAAACGACTCCCATTATTAGTATCAAACCAATAACGATTCATACAAGCTAAATCTTCTAATCGAAAATTGGGCCAAAGAAAGAATTTTAATTTTTTAAATTTATTTTTCTCTCGATGAAATTCTTTCTTTTCATCAAAAAATGGATTACCGTTTTGAACTCGATTTCCTATTGTCACACCGTTATTATTCTTTGAATTCAAACAAATTAAAATTCTCAATTCTCTTCGACGTTGAGGTGACAAAATATTTTCAGGAACAAGCAAATCCAATTTTTTTTTATCAAGATTTTCACTGTATCTTTTTTGATTATTTTCGTATCTACTTTTATGAACCAACGAAATACATATGGTTTGATGCAAAATAAAGAGTCCATCCTCTTTTACAGACAGATGAATTGGTTCAACAATCAATATCCCCTTTTTTATCAAGTCTTTAAGAATTAAATCTTTATTACCATTAACCAGCATTATATCCATACTCAATTCTTTTCTTTCGAGAGAGGCTAGACTAATTTCTATTGGATTTATCAATCTAAGCTGGAGACAATATATTTTTATATTATTGATCAGTTTTTGATTCAAAGAATCACCCCATCTCAATTGAAAAAGCAAATAATTTTTCAATAATAAATTGATCCTTATTATTTTAGTACTCTTAGGTTTTTGTTTCTGTTTAGGCATTATCATTTCTGAGCTTATCGAATCTTCTTCAATATCTTTTTGTTGATTTGAGAGACCAGATTCAGATTTTTTTTGGACCTTGTACTCAGGATTTAGTGGAATTATGATTTCGTCTTGATTATGATTTTCGTCTTGATTTTTATTACGGTTTTTTAATTCAAGCGCTTTTTTTTCATTTGATTGTATAAAAGTATTCGTTTTTTTATTTCTATTAATGTTTTTATTTTCATTCAAAATTTCACTTCCATTAGAATTTGAAAAAAGAAAATCAATTGGTATAATCCAAGGTTTGATTTTATATGCATTATAAAATAAGAAAAATTCAGGAAAAAACCAAGATTCCAGCTTTGATATGGGATAACTTAGTATTTCTTCATTCATTCTCATCCAATCAAAAAAGTTGATTTTTTGATGGTATCGGTTTATTCGGTTGATTTTGTGATAAATTGTGTGATAAAAAACATCTTTCTTATCCATTTTAGTTTTATCAATAATTTGATAATTATTAGATTCAGTTTTAGTATTCTCATTTATGCTAGTACTGATATGAACCCAGGTTTCAATATCGACTTTCTTTGTAAGAGAAAAATGGAGAATTTGAAAATCCAAATATTTTCTATCTGTATTTTTCTCTATATCCATACTATTTTTTATTCCTAAAAAATTACTGATAGGAATATTACACCACATGTCAATTAATTTGTCTTTATTTATGTTGTAATTATAAATATAAGAAAATTCTTGGTTTTTATTTCCTTCGAATGGTATCCCATAACTATATCTATATGAATCGTTCATATCTTCATAATCAAAAAATTTAGATGATAAAACATCATATCTATAGTTTTTTGTAAAATTATATTTATGATCTGGTAATAACAATAAATAGTTTTCAGAATTTTTTTTATTTTTGTAATTAATTAATTGTTTTTTTTTATATGAATTCCTTTTGTTTTGTTGCAAATTTTGATTTTCAACCTTACAACGTTCAGTTACTCTATTTCGCCATTTTTGTGGTACTAATCGAGACCATTTTATCTGAGGTAAATCGTAGTTATAATTATTTTTCGATTTTAACCAGTTTTTCCATTGGTTGATTCCGGAATTCGGAAGTTTTTTAGTCTCTAAATCGAAATGAGGGATCCCTTGAGTTACAAAAAAATCTTTTATTTCATTTTTAAGAAATAAAGATATTCCAGGATACTGAAGGACGGATCTTAAGTTAAAAACTTTGGCTCGGGATAATTGGTAAAATACATGAGCTTGTGACAAAAAAGAAAAATCAGAAAAAATCTTCGAATTCTTATTAATATTAGAATTATTAAGATTAAAAAAAGGTAAAAATTCTTTTTTTATAGTCGAAATAAAATGAATTATATTGCTATTTGTCTTATCACTTCTTTCATGATTTTTTTCATTATTGTAAATGAATTTATGAATCCACCTTTTTGTTGATTCAAAAAAAAGTTGTGTATTAATTCTGCAAATATTCATAATATAGAGAAATATATCTACGTATATCCTTTCCCTAAAAAATGCCAAAATAGAATTGGATTTAAGAATTAATCGGGCATTTTTTCTTTTTAATACTTGACCCATATTTTGAGGCGATTTGAATTTTTTAGTATGATAACGTGTTTTGTTACGAATACTTTTTATTTTAATATTGTTTTTTGAAATTTTTTCTATTTGATTTTTAATTGTACTTGTTCTATTAGCCAGATCTTTTATTTTTTTTTCTGTCACTGAAGAATTTGTCCAATTTAGGTATCGAGTTTGAGTGGATGATTCATGAATCATAGGATTATTGATTTTCAAATCTTTTTCATTAAATTCTTCTCTCAATTCAACGATTCGAGTTGGATTTATGGTTGATATTTTTTTTCCTTTTTTTGTTAAAAATGGAAAAATTTCAATAATCCAATTTATTCTTTCATTTGAAGATTTTAGAAAAAATTTGAATTTTTCGTTAATAATTTTTAGAATTTCATTTAGAGTTTCAAAACATTTTTTTTTGAATTTTCGAATTTTTTTTCTAATTTGTTTAAAAATAGGTTGAAAAAAGGAAGCGTATTTTCGGGGAGGACCAAACAAAAAGTCAGTTTTCGTTCCAGAAACTGTTAAAAAACAGTAATTTTCATTTTCTTCTTCTTCTTCTTTTTGTTTTATTAGAGCTCGATAAGAAGTTATAGATTTATGCCAAGGTTTTAAACAGAAAGGATATAATATTTTTATTTGAATACCATCTGTTAACCAGTTTTTAGGAAATTCTGTTTCTGATAATTGAATACCATTATAGGTACATTTAATATGCATTTCATTTTTCCACTCGTTAAAATCTTCAATCCACTCAGGAGATTGGAATAATAATACACGGCCGATATTTTTTGCTATAATTAATAAAGGTAATAGAATATATTTTCTAATAATTGACTGACTTATTAACAGTAAACCCCTTATTATTTGAGCAAATGGAATGGTATCCCAAGCTTCAGCTATGTCTATTCGCATTTGTTCTTTTTTTTTTTCTTCCTCTATTTCATCCTTTTCTCTTTTTTTCTTCTCCTTTAATTCTTCATCTTTATAATGAGAATTTTGAAATTCTGGGGTTTTTTCCGTCCAATTTTTAAAAAAAGGGTTCATTACTTTCCAAAAATTAGCAAAATAAGCTTTCTCTATTCGGTTTAAGAAAAAAGGGGAATGTATATTTGCTTGAAACAATTTCCAAATAACTATTTTACGTCTTTGAACACGCATGGAACCTTTGATTATATCTCGACGAAAATCAGATTGTTGGGAATAACGTAGCAAAGCGATTTCGCCTGGTTGCTCTGACTTATCCACGGTATTAGGGGAAGGATTCCCGGTATTCTCTTGTTTATCTGTATAAATTACTACACGTTTAGCTTTTCTTGAGCGAATTTGATGTTGTACTATCTCGTTTTTCTCAATTTGTTTTTGATATTGTTCTATCTCATTGAGTAATTTGTATGACCAACGAGGAACTTCTTTATTTATTTCTTCTATTCCAATTTCTTTTTTTGGAATTGTTTGAGTAAAAGAGTCTGCTATGATTGTATCAACTAAAAATTTTAAAAAAATGTCTTGATCTTCCGGATTTATTTGACTTTGCTCTGAAACTAAAGAAAAACTTTTCTGATTGAATGTCAATTCCCCTTGACTTTTTAAAGTTACAAAATGTCTAATTTTGGGTAATATTGATTTTTTATTAAATGGATGTTCTTTATGTTCAAATTCTTGGTAATTATAATTATTATTCAGAATACTATGAATTTTATTTGTAAAAATTTCATCTAATAAGTTTGTTATTGTAGTTTCATTTTCATTTGATGTTGATGAAACCGTGTTTTTTATTCTACCACGATGGGATCCGTTTAATAAAGGATCGTGTATTTTTTGCAAATATTCCTTTTGAATTGTATCGTTGCATACTCGAGTTTTTTTATCGAGTACATCTAGATAAAAGAATCCCTTGTCTAGAATTGTAATTCTATTAGTAAATTCAGTGCTTAAATTTTTTTTTTTTTTTTTATTCGTATAAATCCAATAATTGTATAGTTCATCATCTGATTCTGAATTAAATTTTTTTGTTGTATCTAAAGAAAGATTTCGTTGTATCATTTCCCAGAAAATGGAAAAACTGGGTGGATATGTAAAAGAAATTCTTTCTTTTCCATCATTTTGACATGGATAAAAAAAATATTGTGACATTTCATTTCTTACCGCCTGTTCGAATCGATCATTTTTTATATATCGAGTTGGACGATTCCAACGTTTATAGTCGAAAAGAAGAACAAGAGGGTGTTTTTCAAACCATAAAAGG